TGAGTCACGAAATGCTATGGTTCGTACATATGATTTCAAAATTGATTCAGAAGTAATTCGTGAGATCGTGCACCTTTCTTTCCTAGTTATGAAGAAAAAATAAATCAAATTAAAGTGCAGTTGGTTGGATCCAGCCTATTATTGAAATAAACAACTCGCACACACTCCCTTTCCAAAAAAGATCAATACACCCAGTACTACACTTAGATTTATTGGATTTGTTGCTAAAATATCGGTATTAAATCCAAAACCCCCGGCGGATGGCCAGTGACCCAAGGAAACGAAGGAATCCGTTACATTTTTCATATGATCTCCTCTTATAGATAGGACTAACAAAATTGAATATAGCTCTTTTTGTATTACCTTACCCCTTTTTTTTTTTAATTTCCTTATTTCTCAATTGATTTCTTTATTTCAATTCAAGTTCCCAATCAGAAAGAAAATACTTAAATTAAACTTAAGTAGTTTAGTATTAGGTTCCAGGTCTCATGTCAATTGCTAAATACCGCATTTGTTGCAAGGCTTCCTAACCTAAAAACAAAAGGGTTTCCGTTGGACTAAGAGCGGGAAGGAAGAAAGCGAGTGGATCTGCCAATTCCTGATCCTCAAATTAGTCCTTCCCATGGGGAGTATTGTCTCAACGAATAATTGAAAATTCTTTTATTGTAGGAGTTAAATCTTGATATAATTTGAAAAAGCAAGCGACAAAACCCAGGTAATACAATAAGAAAAAGAAAAAAAAAAAAAAACTTTCACATTTCTAGGATTAACCTAAACAAAAGGATTTGCAAATAAAAGTGCTAATGCCACGACCAGGCCATAAATTGTTAAAGCTTCCATAAAAGCCAGACTTAGCAATAAAGTACCTCGTATTTTACCCTCTGCCTCTGGTTGTCTCGCGATACCTTCTACGGCTTGTCCTGCAGCAGTACCTTGACCAACTCCAGGTCCAATAGAAGCCAGCCCTACGGCCAATCCAGCAGCAATAACGGAAGCGGCAGAAATCAGTGGATTCATGGTAAGCTCCTCACAAAAATAAAGAAATGGTTAATGATACAATCAACCAATGAATTCTGACTTATTATTCCTTCCATTACTAAAGTCGATCCGGTCGAAATAGCTAAGACCTACGAATTAAAGTAATGAGATTGTTAAATCATCAGAACTACTTCGATATTTCATTTTATATTCCTATCCATGGAGTCTTTATCAATCCATAAGGCTCTAATTCTTTTATTTCTTTATTCCGAGCCATTTTTTCAATTCCATTATTTCAATTCTTCACGCTTTCTCTTCTATATGCCATGCCCAATTTCGTCTGTTTATTCATTCGTTCCAGACGAAACAGAAAGACTTATATGGAAACCCCCATCTAAATTCACGGTGTGGTAGGTAGGAAAAGAAATAAGAAAAGAAATAAAATATGAATTGTTTCTATATAACTAGTAAATATCTAATATCACATATACATGTCTTTCTTCCATACCGTAAACCAAACATTTGGATTTTCTATTCACTCGGATTCTGGAATTTTTCTTTGAAACATGCATAAGAATTGGTTTATAGCCATTACATATACTTAGGTTGACCCCCTAACTTTTTTTTTTTTTTGAATCTCTTTCCTTTTTTTTTTACAATTCCAAAATATCGTAATCTTTTTTACTACTACTCTAGATCGTATATACTCTATTTGTATCTATTTTCTGTTCCAAAATAGTTTATCCGAACCGTCCATACACTGTGTTGGGAAAAGCTAAAAAAGATTTTGTTTGAAAGCTAGTCAATGATGACCCTCCATGGATTCACCTATATAAGCCGCAGCTAAAGTTGCAAAAATAAGAGCTTGAATACCACTTGTAAATAATCCAAGGAACATGACAGGTATAGGAACTACTGAAGGTACTAAAGAAACAAGAACAACAACTACCAATTCATCAGCCAATATATTACCAAAAAGTCGAAAACTTAGTGATAGGGGTTTTGTAAAATCTTCTAGGATGTTAATAGGTAAAAGGATTGGAGTTGGTTGAATGTATTTACCGAAATAACCCAATCCCTTTTTTGTAAGACCCGCATAGAAATATGCCATTGACGTCGGTAAAGCTAAAGCAACAGTAGTATTTATATCATTCGTGGGTGCGGCTAACTCCCCGTGGGGTAACTGTAAGATTTTCCGAGGTAAAAGAGCCCCTGACCAGTTAGAAACAAAAATAAATAAGAACATAGTCCCAATAAAGGGCACCCAAGGACCATATTCTTCTCCAATTTGAGTTTTACTCAAGTCCCGAATGAATTCAAGGACATATTCGAAGAAATTCTGACCATCAGTAGGAATGGTTTGTGGATTTCGAACAGCTATAGCGGCTGAACCTAGTAAGATAGCCATTACAACCCAAGAAGTAATAAGTACTTGGGCATGTACCTGGAAACCTCCGATTTGCCAATAGAAATGTTGGCCTACCTCCACACCGGATATATCGTATAGCCCCTTTAGTGTGTT